ATTTTTTTTTTATAGTTATTGTAGTTCTAGTTATCTGAATAATAGATCTAAAGGTGACAACGACCTGCACTATGATCCTTACATTAAGGATACTAAATATAATTGTACTAATCACATTAATAGTTGCATTGATTCTTATTTTCGTTCTCACATCTGTATTGATAGTCACTTTTTAAGCGATAGTCAAAATTCCAATGAAAGTTACATTTATAATTTCATTTGTAGTGAAAGTGGAAAGATTCGTGAAAGAAAAAATTACAAGATAAAAACTAATAGGAATCGTAGTAATTTAATGAGTTCTAAGGGTTTCGATATAACTCAAAACTACAATCAATTGTGGATTCAATGCGACAATTGTTATGGATTAATGTATAAGAAAGTCAAAATGAATGTTTGTGAACAATGTGGACATTATTTGAAAATGAGTAGTTCAGAGAGAATCGAGCTTTCGATTGATCCGGGTACTTGGAATCCTATGGATGAAGACATGGTCTCTGCGGATCCCATTAAATTTCATTCGAGGGAGGAACCTTATAAAAATCGTATTGACTCTGCTCAAAAAACGACAGGATTGACTGACGCTGTTCAAACAGGTACAGGTCAACTAAACGGTATTCCGGTAGCCCTTGGGGTTATGGATTTTCAGTTTATGGGGGGTAGTATGGGATCCGTAGTAGGCGAAAAAATAACTCGTTTGATCGAGTATGCTACCAATCAATGTTTACCTCTTATTTTAGTGTGTTCTTCCGGAGGAGCACGAATGCAAGAAGGAAGTTTAAGTTTGATGCAAATGGCTAAAATTTCTTCGGTTTTATGTGATTATCAATCAAGTAAAAAGTTATTCTATATATCAATTCTTACATCTCCTACTACTGGTGGGGTGACAGCTAGTTTTGGTATGTTGGGGGATATCATTATTGCCGAACCCTATGCCTATATTGCATTTGCGGGTAAAAGAGTAATTGAACAAACATTGAAAAAAGCCGTGCCTGAAGGTTCACAAGCGGCTGAATCTTTATTACGTAAGGGCTTATTGGATGCAATTGTACCACGTAATCCTTTAAAAGGTGTTCTGAATGAGTTATTTCAGCTCCATGCTTTTTTTCCTTTGAACAAAAATGAAATAAAATAGAACGGTTCGTTTATCAGAATTAAACGAAAACCCTGAAAAATGCATTTTTCTTTCGAATCATTTTTTTATCGATATTCTTGTTTACTACTCAGTAAACCTCTATCAACACGATAAAAAATCAATTTTTGCTTTCGGGAAGTTCAAATTAGACTAGACAAATAAAACAAAGTTCATTTTCCTCCCTTGCTTGCATATGTATAGATATATAAAATAGAGATATATACAGATCTATAGAGAGTCTTCCATCTTTTTGCATTTCCCAAAAATTCCCTGTTGTTGGATCATATTCTAATCAATTTTTTAGAAATTTGTAATGGAATAAAATTTTTTATTTATTAATGACTAGTAGAAGTAGAAGACAAAAAGAATAATAAATCTAACAAGGGGATTTTTATTTTTAAAGATTAATAAGTCCATTTATTTAGTTTGGCGTTTCTTGTACCTATTTTTTTATTCTATTTCTATTAGGTTATATTATATATTAGTATTAGATATATATTTACTTAAAGATACTTAGTATAATTATATAATATATATAATAGAAATAATAAAAATACAAGATATTTTAAGATATCTTTAGAATTCAGAATATAACAATAACAGGTACAAATATTAAATTGAGGTACCCCATTTTATGACAACTTTCAATAACTTACCCTCTATTTTTGTGCCTTTAGTAGGCCTAGTCTTTCCGGCAATTGCAATGGCTTCTTTATTTCTTCATATTCAAAAAAATAAGATTTTTTAGATCGGATGAGACCTAATCGTATCACTCCTTTTTTTATTTTAAAAACTTCGATTCGATAAGACCCATTTGGTAGAATATTGTATAACACATAGATTCCTACAAACATAAATAAAAAAAGCTCTTATGCATGTGTAAATGTATTATATGAGTAAAAAATTTTTCGCTCTTTTGAAAAATGGATCATCATCGGGCCGATGTATGAAATTAAAGTCAATGTATTTATTTGTATGTATATAGCTATAGGGGATCATATAAAGGAAGGAGATGTTATTATTATTATTTTAGATATCAAAAATTATATGAATTACTCCTGAGGTAAAGGTTCACAACAAAATAGTTGATGAGAGTTACTTTGAAAACAAAAAAAGGAAAGTCATATTTTCTCAATTCCAAAAAATTGTATAACTGGATCTAATATATATGAGTTGGCGATCAGAATCTATATGGATAGAATTTATAACGGGGTCTCGAAAAACAAGTAATTTCTGCTGGGCCTTTATCCTATTTTTAGGTTCATTAGGATTCTTATTGGTTGGAACTTCTAGTTATCTTGGTAGAAATGTTATCTCGTTATTTCCGTCTCAGCAAATCATTTTTTTTCCACAAGGGATTGTGATGTCTTTCTATGGTATCGCAGGTCTCTTTATTAGTTGCTATTTGTGGTGCACTATTTTGTGGAATGTGGGTAGTGGTTATGATCTTTTCGACCGAAAAGAAGGACTAGTGCGTATTTTTCGTTGGGGATTTCCTGGAAAAAGTCGTCGCATCTGTTTACGATTCCTTATGAAAGATATTCAGTCCATCAGAATAGAAGTTAAAGAGGGTGTTTCTGCTCGGCGTGTCCTTTATATGGAAATTCGAGGTCAAGGGGCTATTCCTTTAATTCGTACTGATGAGAATTTTACTACACGAGAAATTGAGCAAAAAGCTGCTGAATTGGCTTATTTCTTGCGTGTACCAATTGAAGTATTTTGAAATGAATTAATTTTAAAAGACTAAATGCTTTGGCAGTAGGAAGAAAAAACTAAAGAATTTCTTTCTTTTTTTTTTTTGTCAATTAAACATTCATCTATTCTTTTATGCTCGTTTTTTTTTGCTATATTTGATAGAAAGTTTCTTCGTCTCGAAATTAGTATTGATCGAAAAAAGGGAGAATAACATCCTGGAAACCCCATTTTTTCTTGATTCAAATTGGAAGTGTATTCTGAGTCTATTTCTGTATTCTTTCTAGATTCAAAGTAAAGACTAAGTATTGAATCAAAAGAAAAAGAGAAAATGGATTCATAGGCTCAATACATTCTATTCGAATTAGAATAGAAACTCATGCTCGATAGAAATATTAGATCTAATAGAATCAACAACTGAGGTAGGTTCATTAACAATTCACAGATTCAAAATGGCAAAAAAGAAAGCATTCATTCCTTTTTTTTATTTTACGTCTATAGTCTTTTTGCCCTGGTTGATCTCTCTCTGCTGTAATAAAAGTTTGAAAACTTGGATTACTAATTGGTGGAATACTAGACAACGCGAAACTTTTTTGAATGATATTCAAGAAAAAAGTGTTCTAGAAAAATTCATACAATTAGAGGAACTATTCGAGCTCGATGAAATGATAAAGGAATACACAGAAACCGATTTACAACAATTTCGTCTAGGAATCCACAAAGAAACAATCCAATTCATCAAGATACACAATGAGTATCGTATCCATACAATCTTGCACTTCTCGACAAATCTAATATCTTTCGTTATTCTAAGTGGTTATTCCTTTTGGGGTAAGGAAAAACTTTTTATTCTGAATTCTTGGGTTCAAGAATTCCTATATAATTTAAGTGATACAATTAAAGCTTTTTCGATTCTTTTATTAACTGATTTATGTATCGGATTTCATTCGCCTCACGGTTGGGAACTAATGATTGGTTATATTTACAAAGATTTTGGGTTTGCTCATTATGAGCAAATTTTATCTGGTCTAGTTTCTACCTTTCCAGTCATTCTTGATACAATTTTTAAATATTGGATCTTTCGTTATTTAAATCGTGTATCTCCGTCACTTGTAGTGATTTATCATGCAATAAATGACTAAAAAATGATTCACTGATCCAATTCTAATCTTTCGTACCTTATACATCATAACCAAATCAAAGTCGTATTTACTTTACTCTTTTTACCCATGAGGGATTCCTTTTATATTTCAACAAAAAAATTGGATTTTTGTAAGTAAATGTAAATAGCAGAATTGTGGCTAGGGAAGTATATTATCGACCTACCTAACTTTATTGTAGAAATTTTCGGGATAAATGATTGGACCATGCAAACTAGAAATACCTTTTCTTGGATAAGGGAAGAGATTACTCGCTCCATATCTGTCTCACTCATGATATATATAATAACTTGGGCATCCATTTCAAGTGCATATCCGATTTTTGCCCAGCAGAATTATGAAAATCCACGAGAGGCAACTGGGCGTATTGTATGTGCCAATTGCCATTTAGCTAATAAGCCCGTGGATATTGAGGTTCCACAAACGGTACTTCCTGATACTGTATTTGAAGCAGTTGTTAAAATTCCTTATGATATGCAACTAAAGCAAGTTCTAGCTAATGGTAAAAAAGGAGCTTTGAATGTGGGAGCTGTTCTTATTTTACCCGAGGGGTTTGAATTAGCCCCTTCCGATCGTATTTCACCCGATATGAAAGAAAAGATAGGAAATCTTTCTTTTCAGAATTATCGCCCCGATAAAAAAAAGATTCTTGTAATAGGTCCTGTTCCTGGTCAAAAATATAGTGAAATAACCTTTCCTATTCTTGCCCCAGACCCTGCTACTAATAAAGATGTTCACTTCTTAAAATATCCTATATACGTAGGTGGAAACAGGGGAAGGGGTCAGATTTATCCTGATGGTAGCAAAAGTAACAATACAGTTTATAATGCTACGGCAGGAGGGATAATAAGCAAAATTTTACGAAAAGAAAAAGGGGGATACGAAATAACCATAGTGGATGCATCGAATGGACGCCAAGTGATTGATATTATCCCTCGAGGCCTAGAACTTCTTGTTTCAGAGGGCGAATCCATTAAACTCGATCAACCATTAACGAGTAATCCTAATGTGGGTGG